TCCGGCTAGAAGCATACAAGTACTGTAATGTGCTTCTCCGTGGGTATCCGGTAACCATGTATGTAGGGGTATAATCGGCGATTTGACAGCAAAAGCAATAAAAAATCCAATATAGAATATTATTTCCAAGGCCACAGGATACGACTGAATGGCTGATGTTTCAAAATTTAATGTTGGTTCATTAGAACCATATAAACCGATACCTAGAACTCCTATTAAGAGAAAAATGGAACCTCCTGCCGTGTACAAAATAAATTTGGTAGCCGAGTATAGACGTTTCTTTCCTCCCCACATGGATAGAAGTAGATAAACGGGAATTAATTCTAACTCCCACATGATGAAAAAAAGTAAAAGGTCTCGAGAAGAAAATGATCCTATTTGACCACTGTACATTGCTAACATCAGGAAATGAAATAATCGAGAATCTCGAGTAACCGGCCAAGCTGCCAAAGTAGCTAAAGTGGTGATGAATCCCGTTAGTAAAATCGGCCCTATAGAAAGTCCGTCGATTCCTAATCTCCAATGGAAATCAAAAAAATCGATCCATTTAGAATCCTCCACCAGTTGGATTAATGGATCATCCGGTTGGAAATGATAACCGAATGTATAGGCCGTTATAAGGAGTTCTAAAATACATATGCATATAGTATACCACCGAATGACCCTATTTCCTCGTAGAGGAATAAAGAAAATTAAGGAACCCGCGGATATTGGCAAAACTACAATTATTGTTAACCAAGGAACAAAATTCGTGGTAAAGACAAGATACACTTGCAACAGAAAAACCCGTGCTCAAAAATCAAATGATTTGAACACGGGTTTTGTCGGTAAAAAAAATCAAATGGATTCGAGTAGAGTTTTCTGGAACGTATCAATAAGCTAGACCCATACTGCGAGTTGTTTCATGCCATAAATAAACTCGAACACTCAAGAAATCCGTTGGACAGGCAGATTCACATCTTTTACAGCCAACGCAGTCTTCTGTTCTTGGAGCAGAAGCGATTTGTTTAGCTTTACACCCGTCCCAAGGTATCATTTCTAATACATCGGTCGGGCAGGCTCGGACACATTGAGTACATCCTATACACGTATCATAAATCTTTACTGAATGTGACATTGGATCTATACATTTTGAACGTCATAAATTTTCGACCTAGTAAGCTTATAAACAAATCTTATATTTATATACCAGATGAATCAACAAGTTATCAGAATTTTTATAAATAATCTACTTCTGGATTGGTTTATTCTAAAGCGCCAAAATACTTTGATTTCTTGTGTTTTTGCAAACAAGATCATACCATAACGTAGCAAACAGGCTAATTCGTTTATGACTATTAGAATTTATATGATTAATACTATTTATTCAGCAAATTGGATTGGTTAATACGAGTTGATTTTCGATTACGAGAAATTGATGAAACAATAGCCGGTCCAATAGCTGCTTCAGCGGCTGCAATAGCTATAACAAAAATTGATAAAATGTCTCCCTTTAATTGACGATTATCAAAAAAATAAGAAAATGTTATAAAATTAATATTAACTGCATTCAATATAAGTTCAAGACACATAAGAGCTCTAACCATATTTCGACTTGTGATCAATCCATAGATACCGATAGAAAATAAATAGGCACTCAAAACAAGTACATGTTCGAGCATCATTAAGCAACTCCTTATCAATCTCATTCATTTCAATTTAAAGAACAATTCAATCGAATCAATTGAATCACATATACCAAGCATGGAATGTTTAAATTCCTGATTTATTATTGACGAGCTACAGCAATTGCACCTATTAAAGCAACTAAAAGAATTATTGAAATGAGTTCAAATGGAAGAAAAAAGTCTGTTGATAAATGAATTCCAATTTGTTGACTATTATTTATCAAATCTTGCTCTACAATCTGGTTTGGTCTTGTAGTCCAAATAATCCCGTACCATGACGTATCTAGAATAGTACTAATTAGTGAAATAAAAAGACTTGTACAAACCGTCGAAGTAACTCCATCCCCAACAGTCCAATATTTGTAATATTCTGAACCATTCATGAACATCACAGCAAAAATGATTAAAACATTTATAGCCCCTACATAAATAAGTAGCTGCGCAGCGGCTACAAAGTGGGAGCTCAATAGAATATAGAATAAAGATATACAAACAAGAACCAATCCCAACGAAAAGGCAGAATAAATTGGATTGGGAAGTAATACCACCCCTAGACCTCCTAAGATCAGACCTACCCCCAGAAAGACTAAAAGAAAATCGTGTATTGGCCCAGGTAAATCCATTTCAAAAAAAATATATATAAATCGAAATATTTCATGACTTTATTGACCTGACCAGGAAAACTCTATTTTTATGTTTATGATACTTCTTAATTTAATTAAGTTAATTAAATGAAATTGGAATGGTGTGGATTGATGTAGATAGTCTTATTAGAGCACTGTCATTCAATATTATTTCCTTATTACTTATTATTATTCAATTGAAATTATTTCAAATTATTAAATTAATTGTTAATTGGGAATTCTTTTGAATCAAGGGTTTTTTCCCCCCTTTTTTCAGGTGAATTTGAAATTGTTCGAATTGTGTAATCGTCAATTACTGACGCCGGTAACCGACCCAAAGCAATTTGATTATAATTCAATTCGTGACGATCATAAGTAGAAAGCTCATATTCTTCGGTCATTGATAAACAATTTGTCGGACAATACTCAACGCAATTACCACAAAATATACAGATTCCAAAATCGATACTGTAATTAAACAATCGTTTCTTTCGAATATCACTTTCCAATTTCCAATCTACAACGGGTAGATCTATAGGACATACACGAACACATACTTCACAAGCAATGCATTTATCAAATTCAAAGTGGATTCGGCCCCGGAAACGTTCCGATGGGATCCGTTTTTCGTAGGGGTATTGAATAGTTATAGGTAACCGATTCGTGTGAGACAGGGTAATCATGAAACCTTGGCCGATGTACCTGGCAGCTCGTATTGTTTGTTGACCATAATTCATGAACTCAGTTAACATAGGTAACATATCGTAAATATCTATAAATAAAAAAATTTTATGCTTGTTTCTTTCTCTTGTTTGAGACAAGTCGTGAATATAGAATATTGTAATCCTTTACTTTCAATTTAAAGTGAAAGAAGTTGGGACGAAGTTGTTAATAATAGATTACCTAGAGAAATGGGTAAAAGAAATTTCCACCCAAGATTTAATAGTTGGTCCATTCTCAGCCTTGGTAAAGTCCATCTTGTTGCAATAGGAATGAACAAGAACAAATAAGTTTTACCTAATGTAATAAATAGACTGATTATTGTTACAAAGACTTTACTCGCCTTATTTATGTCAAAAATCTCAAGGTACGGAATAGAAAGATTCCAACCCCCCAAGTAAAGAACTGTTACAAATAATGAAGAAACTAGTAAATTCAGATACGAAGCAACGTAAAATAAACCAAATTTGATACCTGAATATTCGGTTTGATAACCTGCTACTAATTCTTCTTCTGCTTCTGGTAAATCAAAAGGTAATCTCTCACACTCGGCTAGAGAGGAAATTAAAAAAATGATAAACCCTATAGGTTGACGCCACAAATTCCACCCCCAAAAACCATATTTTGACTGTGCTTCAACTATATCAACTGTACTTGAACTGTTAGATAAGCATAGTCGACGCTAACATTGCTGTTCTCGTCGCTATTACAGAACCGTACATGAGATTTTCACCTCATACGGCTCCTCAAAGGTCAAAAATAAATCTAAGGACATTTCGTTATTATTTATCTTGATATTTTGTAGGATAGAGTCAAAACTTATCCTAAGGTCCCGAATTCGACCAATGGAATTCTGTTTGCTATATTTTATATTTAGAAAAAGTGCTTCTGAATTGATCTCATCTTTTAATTTGAATAATTTCATTTTTCTTTGTTGATCAATAACTGAATCCTTTAATAAAAGACTTTTTGTAACAACATCACATAGATATTTCAACCTATCGTTTTCAATTACGAGAAAGAATTAGACGGTCCATTAATTCTTGAATCATGACAAGAAGTCTATCTTTATAACGAAATATATATATAGGAAAAAAGAATAAAAACAAGGATCCCTTTTTTTGCAATTATTCGATTTTATTTCGTTCCTATTCTCCTTTCTCAGAAAGGGGGATTTTAACCAAAATAAAAGATTACTTCGTTTTCGATAGTTATTTACTTAATCGGTGGATAGGAGCATACTCTGGACCGGAATCGTGGGTAGTACTTCTTAATCATTTCTACTAACTTAAAGTCCCAATTTGAATTCCTTTTATGTATATAAATACCCTCTTGGATAACGTACAGAATCTCCATTACTAATCCTTTGTGTATTTTAGTCTTCCTAACCATCCACTCAATTTTGGTCAACCTCCCGTCATGTTAATACACCTATGGTAATAGATAGTAAAAACTCCACATAATCGATCTTTTAAACCCGCTTCAAGTCATGATGACTAAGCAACCAATCCTGGGGGTAAACAGTCTCTACTGCTTATGTTTCTAATTCTTGTACATATGAAATGAGACTCAATCATTTTACTGCAAATTTGTAAGCCGTTTTCTTTCACCCATATAACTATCTGTTTTCGCTAATCAACCCGAATGATGAATAAAAAAATGAAAAATATATATTCAAACCATTTAACTTTCTTCTTAGAAAGAAAAGAAATGGGGGAAATTTTCTGTTTCACCGAATCACACGTAGAGATATTGATAATACACATAAAGTTAATGGTATTTCATAACTAATTGATTGAGCAGCAGCCCGTAGACCACCTAAAAAGGAATATTTATTATTTGATCCATATCCCGACATAAGAAGTCCAACGGGAGCAATGCTTGAAATAGCGATCCATAAAAAAACACCAATACTGAGATCGGCTAGAACAAGGTGGTAGCCAAAAGGAATTACTGAATAACTTAGTAAAATGGATATGACTGCGAGGGACGGTCCGATACTGAATAAACGAGCATCTCCTCTAGATGGAAAAAGGTTCTCTTTGAAAAGTAGTTTTGTACCATCTGCTAGAGCTTGAAGAATTCCTAAGGGTCCGGCGTATTCAGGCCCAATGCGTTGTTGTATCCCTGCAGATATTTCTCTTTCTAACCAAACAATTACGAGTACGCCTATTGGGATTCCTAATACAAGAGTGAAAATAGGTACAAGCATCCATATGATCCCATAGACCTCTTTTAAGGGTTCCAATCTGGAAAAAGAATTGATAGCTTGTATTTCAGTTGTATCAATTATCATTTTAACGATCAACTTCTCCCATAATGATATCTATGCTACCTAGTATTGTCATAATATCAGCCAATTTCATTCTTTTAACTAACTGAGGAAGAATTTGCAAATTGATAAAACCAGGTGGGCGAATTTTCCATCTCCAAGGAAAAGCATTCTGATCTCCTATCAGAAAAATTCCCAATTCTCCTTTTGGGGCTTCAACTCTCACATAAAGTTCTTGTTTCGACAATTCAAAGGTTGGGGAAGGTTTTTTACTAATAAATCGATATTCAAAATCATTCCATTCGAGATCTTTTACTCTATCAAAGCGTCGTATTTCTAAATTCTCATAGGGTCCTCCTGGAATTCCTTCCAAAGCCTGTTGTATAATTTTTATCGATTCTATCATTTCACCGATTCGTACTAAATAACGAGCTAATGAATCCCCCTCTTTTTGCCATTGAACCTCCCAATCAAATTCGTCGTAACACTCATAATGATCAACTTTACGAAGATCCCATTGGATTCCCGAAGCTCGTAGCATGGGACCTGATAAACCCCAATTTAGTGCTTCTTCTCCGCCAATAATGCCTACGCCTTCAACTCGTTCTAAAAAAATAGGATTCCATGGAATCAACTTTTTATATTCATCAACTCCTGTTAAAAAGTAATCACAAAAATCTAAACATTTATCTATCCAGCCATATGGTAGATCGGCAGCTACTCCCCCGATACGAAAATAATTATGCATCATTCGCATACCGGTAGCAGCTTCGAATAGGTCATATACCAATTCTCTTTCTCGAAAAATATAGAAAAAAGGGGTCTGTGCCCCAATATCTGCCATAAAGGGGCCAAGCCATAACAAATGGGAAGCTATACGACTCAACTCCAACATAATGACTCTGATATAACTAGCTCTTTTAGGTACTTGAATATTTCCTAATTGTTCGGGCCCATTTACAGTTATTGCTTCTGTGAACATAGTAGCTAAATAATCCCAACGGGTTACATAGGGCAAATATTGTATAATTGTTCGATTTTCCGCAATTTTCTCCATTCCCCTGTGTAAATAACCCAATATTGGTTCACAGTCAATAACATCTTCACCATCTAGAGTAATGATGAGTCGAAGAACACCATGCATTGATGGGTGGTGAGGACCCATATTGACTATCATAAGGTCTTTTCTTGTAGCTGGTACAGTCATAAGTTTTTTACCGATTCATTCTTCCGTGAATTGCTGAAAGTACAAAGAAGTTCATCAAAATTTAAACGAATAAAAAAGAAAATTAAGTCCTTAAAATGACACGACTCTTCCAATTAATGAGTTTTTGTCTCTCGAATACTCAACTGACCAATTAATTCTTTATAACGTACTCTATTTTTTTTTGCCAAATAAACCAATAGTCGTTGACGTTTTCCCAAAACTTTTCGCAAACCTCTCTGAGATAAATAGTCTTTTTTGTGAAATTCCAAATGTGCAGTAAGTCTACGTATCTTATTGGTAAAACTGAATACTTGAAATTCAACAGACCCTCTGTTTTCTTCTTCAGAAATGAGCGAAATGAATGCATTTTTTACCATAAAAGATTTCCCCTCTTTCACTTTTACAGATATGGATTTTAACGATGAGTAATAATAGTGCTAGTAATTTTAATGTGGTATATAGAATAATCTGAAATTATTTATGGACTCTTAATTTTATCAACTCACATTAATCAATCCAGTCTTAAATTAAATTGCATTCAGGTAGGAATACAAAAGGGGGTCGATTTTTGCATTCACAAAAGGGCATAGTTTAGACCTAAAATAAAAAAGATTCTGTTAATTGATTTCTAGGTCTAATTGATATTTTAGTATCATATATTAGAATGGGATGGAAGACAGGGCATGTGCGAATCTGTTTGCTGTCATATACCCTCTAGGGTGGAGCATATATATGAAAAATGGCCTATCAACGACTTTTCAGCCGCGGATACATATTTATCCTTAACATACCGAAACGACTGCCATTATTCGTATCAAACCAATAACGATTCATGCAAGCTAAATCTTCTAATCGATAATTAGGCCAAAGAAAAAACTTGAATTTAATTAGTTCATTCTTATCTTTATCAAAACGGTTCCTTTTGTCCAAAAAATGACTGCAGTTGTTCTCAGTGCAAAATATTGAATTTCTATTCTTTGAATTGAAACAAATTAGAATTCTCAACTCTCTACGATGTCTATGCGATAAAATATTTTCAGGAACAAGCAAATCAAAATCATTCTTATCAACACGTGATTGTTCTCGGTATCCTTCATTAGTTTGGTCCTTACTCTTATGAACCAACGAAATACCTAAGGTTTGATACATAAGAAATTGTCCATCATTTTTTACAGACAGACGGGCGGGTTCAATAACCAATACCCCCCTTTTGATCAATTCTGCAAGACTTAAATTTTTCTGAATCAACATTATATCCAAACTCATTTCTTTTCTTTGAATAGAGGATATAGTAATTTTTCTTGGATTTATCAGTCTAAGCAGGAGACAATATATTTTGATATTATTGATCATTCTTTGATTTAAAGCATCGCCCCATCTCAATTGAAAAAGGAAATAACGTTTCAGGAATAAATCCAGCTCTGCTTCTGTATTGCTTTTGTATTGTTTTTTCCTTTTACTCCTTTTTCTCTTTGATCCTGCGTAATGTTCTTCAATAGCTTTTTGTTGGTTTGTTGAATGAACGTGAACGGATCCAAGATTCCGTTGTTTTTGTGCATCTGATCTAAGATCTCTTTGGCCTGCGGCAGGTTCTTTTTCTTTTTGATTTCGCTTTTGATTCTTTAGTTTGTTATTCGATGGTATAACACATTCCCCTTTTTGCTTTCGATCGATGTTTTTATTTTCACTAACACCATTTTCATTTATATTCAAATTGAAAAGAAGTACTTTACTTGGTATAACCCACGGTTTCATTGTATATAGATTAGAAAGTAGTACAAATTCTGGGAAGAACCAAAGTTCCAAAGTCGAGATGGGACGATTTAGTATTTGTTCATTCATTCCCATCCAATCCAAAAAACCTTTTTGTGGATTTGGTGAATTTATTTTTGGATTTTGGTGAAGCGTAAGATAAAAAAGGTCTTTTTTATCAATTTTATCAATTATTCGATAATTGTTAGTCTCAATCTTAGTATTTTTATTATTCTTGGTATCGATCTTGATCCAGGCCTCAATGTCGACTTTTTGTCTAAGATCAAAATTTAGAATTTTCCAATCCAAATATTTTCTATCGGGATTTTTTTCCATATATCTAATATCGCCCTTTCCTAGATAATTCTTATTAATAGGGATACTCCCCCACATATTAAAAAGGTTGTGTTTATGTGTGTTGGAATTATAAGAAATATCTTGGTTCTTATTTACTTGTACTTGAAAGGTTGATCCATAAATGAAGGAGTCACTCTTATTTTCATAATTAATAGATTTATATGATAAAAGATTATATCTAGAGTATTTTTGAAAATTCTCTTTTTGATTCAATAAGGAATACACTTCAGAATCATTTTGTTTTTTGTAATGAATTAATTGATCTTTTTCATATGAATCCCATTTGAAATTTTGATTTTGAACCATACGACGTTGATTAACTCTATTTCTCGACTTTTGTGGTATTAATCTAGACCAGCTAATCTGAGCTAAATCGTATTGATAAAGGCCCTTTAACCAGTTTTTCCATTGATTCATTGCATAACTGGGAAGTTTCTTATGACTTAATTCATTTTGAATTATTCCTTGTGTTGCAAAAGAATCCTTTATTTCAGTCTTAAGAAAAAAAGACATTCCGTCATATTCAAAAACAGATCTTAATTTATATAAGTTAATAACTTGGCTTTGTGATAATTTGTAAAATACATATGCTTGTGACAAAGAGGATAAGTCACAAAAACTGTGTGAATTTGTCTTATTCCTAATACTATGAATTGACCTGTTTATAGTCGAAATAGTTGAAATAAAGTTAAGTGTATTTTGATTTTTTTTATTAATTCTTTCTTGATTTGGTTCATTAATGGATTTATCCAGAATTTTTTTTATTGATTCAATAAAAATTTGCGTATTGAGTCTGGGAATATTAATGATATATAAAAATATATCTATGTATATTCTTTCAATGAAAAGTTTTATAAAACAATCTAATTTAGAGATTAATCGGACATTTCTTCTTTTTAATATCTGCCAACTATTTGTTGTTGATTCTAATCTTTTAGCATTATAACTTCTTTTGTTGAGACTAATATAGATTCCTGGGGTTATTTTTTTTTTCTCTTTTGTAATTCTTTCTATTTGATTTCTGATTGTGCTTGTTCTATCAGTCAGATCCTTCTTTTTTTTTTCTGTTAGTGAACTCCAATTTTGCGATTGAATTTGACTAAATGATTCGTGAATTACTTGATTGCTGATTCTAGAATCTTTTTCGTTTTTAGTTTCATTCGATTCATATACTTCTCTTAAACTAAATAAAAAAATTGGGTTTAATTTGGAAAGTCCTTTTTTTATTCTTTTTAGAAGTAAAAGGCTTTCGATAACCCATTTTTTTGTTTCTTTTGAAACTAATTGGATTTTTCCCTTTAAAACTTTTAGAATTAATAAATACGCCCTTTTTAATTTTCCAATTTTGGTTTCCAGTTCCTTAAAAACGGGCTCAAAAAAGGAAGATCGTTTTCTGGGAGAA